ACACGTATGCAGATCGCTATAATATCCGACTTCTCTTTTATTGACGGTTCTATTCGGGACAGCTCGGGTCGTGCTCTATCAAAAGAGAATTTCTATTCAATGCAAAAGTGAAGTGAAGTAGGATAATTTTCTGATAATTCCCTATCGACAACATATCTAAATAATAGATATCTGTGTAACAATTTATGTTCTGGGGTTTACATATACTCATATGGTTTGTTATAATTGCAATTGAGAAGGATTTTTTGCTTGAAAAAATCAATACTGATTAGTTCTGTCTCAATTTGTATTTTCTTATGTCATTAGGAATGACACAATTTGAGATTCAAATCCCAGAATCGTTCATGAATTCGAAGTAAGCAGTCAATAGTTAATGGTTCAAATTTGTCGGCTGAAAATACACATTTGATTTCTCAATAGAAAAGCGAGAGAATGTTTTTAGCATTGTGTATTTTCAGATACTATACAATCTAATCGAAGGGGATGGATCAAGTCCAATCAGGGGTGTTTCTTTTAGGACAAGGATTAAGGAAAACAGGAGTCAAAATGCAAGTACAATAAAAATTCAGTAATCCGGAAAAATTTTCATCTATTTTGTATCATTTTGGCGGCATGGCCGAGTGGTAAGGCGGGGGACTGCAAATCCTTTTTCCCCAGTTCAAATCCGGGTGTCGCCTGATCAACAAAAAACTCGAAATCTCTTCGTCTCTTCTGTTCTGCTGATATAACTCGCAGAATTCTTCCCCGGTCGAAGCCGAGGAAACCGACTGTTGATACTTTGTTTGATTCTAAGCGTGTGGTCTGAAGGTTTTCTAAAAGAAAAGATTGTAAATCCTCGTTCACATCTAGGATTCAAGGAAATATTCTAATCTACTGGTAGAGGGGCTATCAAGACTTCACGATTCCCTTCTATTACTAAGGGAGTGTCTAATGACTGGATCTTGAATCAAATTGTAGAGCCTGATAGGAAATTCAATTAATTGTTTTGGAAAGGGGCGGAAGTTGCTTTATATACGACGGACTCGCGCGAATCTCTGAGTGCTCAGGTATCCAATCAATATTAGATTGGATGGATAATTGGCTTTTATAGAAAAAGGGTCAAAAAGAAAGAATTTCTTTTCGGCAACCCCGAGTCAAGCCCCCTCTTTCACAGCGATAATCGGGAAAGGGGGTACGGATTAGATCAAATGGGGAAATAGAGGTCTGTAATAGATAGTGATTTCTCTTTTTTAGTGATTTCTCCCCTTCTGTTTTTACTTACGAAGGTCACCAAAACAAAAAAAGAATAGGCCTTATTATTCTTATTCCTACATGTTCCCATTCCCTTAGGATGTTACTACATATTTCTATTTTGCTTGTGTTTAATCTTTCCCGATTCGAAATCATAATCGATTTATTGGATTGTTTTCTCAATAGTGTTAGGTCAGAATCCCTTTTTGACTCTGCGCCATTGATTCCACTATTATTAGTGAAGAATAATGGAATAATTCCTTCGTATTTATAGAGATAGGGGACATAATTCACATGGATATAGTAAGTCTCGCTTGGGCTGCTTTAATGGTAGTCTTTACATTTTCCCTTTCACTCGTAGTGTGGGGAAGAAGTGGGCTCTAGAAGTACTACTAATTGAGTTGAGGAATCAAATCAAACCGTATCAATTGTTTTATAGATCGTTCTGCAACGCGTTTTGAACTATTAAAAAGAATCTGCATTTCGAATCCCATTGAACTCCAATGGAGTAATCTATGATATGAATCATACTCTTTCAATCAAAGAGATATTTCAGCGAGTCCCGTGTTTGTATTTCGAAAAGAAAGGGATTCAGATGATTGGAAATTGATTCGAACCTCCAATTTTTCCGAAATTTTCTATTTCAATCAATGGAATGGACTCTTGCTATCTTTATAGATGGATACTGAGGAAGACCGGACCTGGTTTTTTGATTTCTTTCCCTCTTTACTCTTCAAAAAAGAAGTCGTTTTGTTAAGTGTATACCCACATGAGAAATGATATAGAGATAGTGGTTGTCTAACGAAAGACTATGCGATAATAAGATCTTGCCTCGGGTGAGTCACATATTAGACATTTAACGCCTGATTTCTAATTCGAGAAAGGCTATTTATGCTTTATCGACTTATTTCATATCCTGGTTCGGGCGTTAAATAAAAATCGGTGAGGTTTACTCTTCCTTATTAGTTTAGTAAAAGGAAAGGAATTCGAATCCTAAGAGAAGAATTATTTCCGATTGATCGGAACAAATAGATGTAGTAAATTGGGTGTTATGTCAATTCCATACAATATATGGAATTAATATACACATCTATGAAGAGAATAGAGAAGTAGATTGATCTATAGAAACTTAAGCCTTTATCTTTATTATAGATTACAACTTTATCGACTAAGTTTATAGACTAAGAGATAGATAGTATGAACTAGATGAATCTTTCTTTCTACCATACTATCTATCTCTTAGAATACTGCCAATTAGAGTCCGCTCATT